AGAGATTGGTTTTGGTTTGGGTGTGTGGATTGTATTTTTGTTTGTTTTTTGTTGGTAGGGAGATTGGCTTAGGTTTGGTGGGTGAGTTGAATGGAAAAATTTATTCGGATGGGTGAAGAAAATGTAGTATTTGGTTGGTTGTGTGAGTGAGAATGAAATGTCAAGATAAAAAAGAGTGTTGATGTTGGGTGTTTAGCTGTAAGTTAGGAGAGTTAGATGAGCTGGTTTGTTAGAGGAGATTGGGGGGGAAAAAGAGGTGGTTGTGTTGGATAGTTTCTGTAGTTAAAATTTCAATAACGACAGTTTTTCAGGCTGTAGATTTCGGAGAAAAGCCGAGCAGAAATTATGATAAAATTTGTTTTATTTATGGGTCTATGCTTTGTTTTGGGAGGCCTGGCGGTTGCATCTAATCCTTCTCCTTATTATGGGGTGCTGGGGTTGGTTGTGGCGTCTATTGCTGGGTGTGGTTGATTGGTGAGTTTGGGGGTGTCTTTTGTATCGTTGGTGTTAGTAATGGTTTATTTAGGGGGGATGTTGGTGGTGTTTGTATATTCAGTGTCATTAGCGGCTGATCCGCATCCGGAGGGATGGGCTGATTGAGGGGTTGTAGGTTATGGTCTTGGGATGGGTTTAGTTGTTATGGTAGGGGCTGTTATGGGAGGGGCGTTTGAAGTTGTAGTAGAAGGTGGGACTGTGGATAATGTGGGGTTTTCATTTGTTCGGTTAGATTTTGCTGGGGTTGCGGTGTTGTATTCATGGGGTGTGGGGTTGTTTTTAATTGGCGGGTGGGGGCTATTATTGACTTTGTTTGTGGTGTTAGAGCTTGTGCGGGGGTTGTCTCGTGGAGCGATTCGGGCTGTGTAGGGTGTGTGGTCAGGGGGTAGTTTAGTGAAAATGCCAGCTTTGGGAGTTGGTGATGAAGGTTTGATTCCTTTCCCCTTGAAGATGTATTTGGTAGGCGGTTTTAGCTTTATGATGTTAAAGTTTAGTGAATGATAAAGTTGATCGCGTTGAATGTGAAGAATGTAGGAAGTTTATTAATTGTGTGAATGGAAAAAAAAATCAAGATAAAAAATGAACAGCAAAAATGGATGTTTAGCTCTAAGTCTCAGGAAAGTGTGAATGATAAAAGTATGTCCGGTGACCATTGCATTATCTAGTGCCTGTAGAGGTAAACAGCGCGGGAGCCATGAATGGGACCAAAGTGCATCAGCGCCAGGGTATGCGTAGGACTTATACTCCAACCATTACACTTAGGAAGTGGCTGGGGGGCTCATATGTGCGGTAGTCATGTGATGGACATGTCAAGAGGAAGATAACTCCTGCTACGCACTGGAAGGGCATATTGAAAGGACCCCAAAAAGAGCAAAGTGTAGGAGGTCGGCATGCCGGAGTAACGAGGGTAGAGGGGAGTCTTCACGACCAACCACTAGTATCAGTGAAGAGCAGTAGGTAAAGGGGTAAGAGGGAGATGGACCTGAAGTTACCACGGGAGGCGCAAAAGAGCAAGTAGGGCCTCGAGGGTAAGAGGGAAAGTATGACCCTGACGCCAATAACTAGGGTATAACTGACATTGAGTAGCTCGGTTCTCGTGAGAAGAGCGATTAATAGATAACCAGGTTCTCTGGCTTGGGAGTTCTTGAAAGTCTTTGGAAGAGGTAGTGTTTTGGAGGTGGGCGAAATGTATGTCTAGGAGCATTCAAAGGTGTACTGGGACATTAGTCGTATCCCTGGGTAGGTTTAGAGTACTAAGGACAAGTTTCGATCTCGTGTGACGCTTGACGTATGGCCTTTGGGTAGAATCGCCTGGGTGAGGGGTGCCTGAAACGAAGATGTGATTGGTGACGCAACAAACCGTTCAATAAGTTCATGGGCGTCGGAAACTGGGGTGCGGGGGCGTATGGACTTGGTCAGTATTTGGAAGATCCTACATGGACTAGAATGCGTATGGGGTATATAGTGCAATGCAAAGTTATACATACCTTAGAAAGCACTGGAAGAGTGCTTGGGGGGGGAGGGGGGGGGGCCCTTGTGAGTAACTCTAAGAAGGGGCGTAGTCTTCAATCTTTGGCTTACAAGACCAATGTTTTTATAAACTATTAGAGTTAGAGTTTGAGTATTTTATTTTCTAGGATGGATACAAGAGGGAAGAGAACTAGAATGATGGTGAAGTATGTGAAGGAAGCTAGTTGACCAATAATAATAAATGGGTGTTCAACTGGCTGGCTTCCTACTCAGGTTAGGATGAGGAGGTTGGCTACTAAAGTTCAGAATAGAATTTGTGATAGGGGGCGGAAAGTTATTGAGCGAAGTTTGGATGTGTGGAGAAGGGGAAGGAGGAAGAGGACTAATACGGAAGCAGCCAGGGCTAGTACGCCTCCCAGTTTGTTAGGGATTGATCGTAAGATGGCGTAAGCAAATAAGAAGTATCATTCAGGTTTGATATGTGGGGGTGTGGCTAGAGGGTTGGCTGGTGTGAAGTTTTCTGGGTCTCCTAGTAGGTTGGGTGAGAATAGGGCTAGGGAAGCAAGGAGGATTAGTATGAGTGCGAAGCCTAGGATGTCTTTTGTGGAGTAGTAGGGGTGGAATGGGATTTTGTCGCAGTCTGATGGAATTCCTAGTGGGTTGTTTGATCCTGTTTCGTGTAGTAGGGTTAAGTGGACTAGGGTAAGTCCTGCGATGACGAATGGGAGAAGGAAGTGAAGGGCAAAGAAGCGAGTTAGGGTAGGGTTGTCTACTGAGAATCCACCCCACGCTCATTCTACTAGTGTTTGACCAATGTATGGGATTGCTGAGAACAGGTTTGTAATTACTGTAGCCCCTCAGAATGATATTTGCCCTCAAGGTAGGACGTATCCGACAAAGGCAGTGGCTATAAGTGTTAGTAGGAGAATGACTCCAATGTTCCAGGTTTCTTTGTTTAGGTATGATCCGTAGTAGAACCCTCGGCCGATGTGGAAGTAGATGCAAATAAAGAAAAGGGAGGCTCCATTTGCGTGGAGGTTGCGGATTAGTCAGCCGAATTGGACGTCTCGGCATATATGGGCGACAGAAGTGAATGCTAGGGATGTATCTGCTGTGTAGTGTGTGGCTAGTAGTAGTCCTGTGACAATTTGTGTGATTAAGCAGATGCCTAGGAGGGATCCGAAATTTCATCAAGTTGAGATGTTTGATGGTGTTGGGAGGTCGATTAGTGAGTCGTTGATGATTTTTAGTAGGGGGTGATTTTTGCGTAGATTGAGTGCCATTAGTTTCTGTAGGTAGATAGTAGTAGGATGAGTGAAGATAAGGCGAATGAGCTTAAGTAGGCTTTGATTAGAGCGGGGTGGAAGGTGGTAGCAGTTTTGGCTGCTTTTAGTTGGAGGTGGGCGAGTCCTTCTGGTCCTAGTAGTTTGAATCAAGAAAGGTCTACAAGGTGGGAAGCTACATTTTGGCCCCCGGCCAGGAGAGTTTTTGTGTTAAGTCGGTGTATTAGTGGGTTGAAGTAGCCTAGGGAAATAGAGAAGTTGCGGTATGGGTTTTGTTTGGCTAGGATGAGAGTTTGAGTTAGTTTTGATATTTCTAGGGCGAGGGCAATTCCTAAGGCTGTGACCACTAGGGCCGTGATTTTGATGGATAGTGGTATGGTTATGGGTGGTGTTTTTGTGGGTGGGATGTATGAGGTGATTAGGAGTCCTGCTATGATGCTTCCTAGCGCAAGTCGGGTAATTGGGGATGTTACTGCTGGGTTGTTTTCATTTATTGGGGTGAGGGGTGGGATTCGTACGAAGCCGGCTTGTACGAGTATAGTTATACGGATAGTGTAGACTGCAGTGAATGATGTGGCTAGTAGTGTTAGGAGGAGAGCTCATGTGTTTAGGTAAGAGGTGTTTAGGCTTTCAATGATTTGGTCTTTTGAGTAGAAGCCTGCTAGGAATGGGGTTCCTATTAGGGCTAGGTTGCCGATGGTGAGACAAGAAGTGGTTGTTGGGAGTATTTTTTGGAGTCCTCCTATTTTTCGGATGTCTTGTTCTCCGTTGAGGCTGTGAATGATAGAACCTGAGCATAGGAATAGTATTGCTTTAAAGAATGCGTGTGTTGAGATGTGTAGGAAAGCTAGTTGTGGGAGGTTTAATCCGATAGTAACTATTATTAGGCCTAGTTGACTTGAAGTGGAGAAGGCGATAATTTTTTTGATGTCGTTCTGGGTGAGGGCGCATGTGGCTGCGAATAGTGTGGACAGAGCTCCAAGGCATAGGCAGATGGTAAGGGCATTTTGGTTGTTGTCGAATAGGGGGTGGGTTCGGATAAGAAGGAAGATTCCGGCAACTACTATTGTGCTGGAGTGTAGTAGGGCAGATACGGGGGTTGGGCCTTCTATGGCGGCGGGAAGTCATGGGTGTAGGCCGAATTGAGCGGATTTTCCTGTTGCGGCTAAGATTAGGCCTAGGAGGGGAAGTGTGGGGGTTTGAGATGGGGATGGCAGTTGTTGGATTTCTCAGGTGTTTATTGTGTAAGCTAATCATGCTATGCATAGGATGAGGCCAACGTCTCCAACTCGGTTGTACAATACGGCTTGGAGGGCAGCGGTGTTGGCTTCTGCTCGGCCGTGCCATCAGCTGATTAGGAGGAAGGATATAATGCCTACTCCTTCTCATCCAATGAATAGAACAAATAGGTTGTTGGCTACAATTAGGATGAGTATTGCTATGAGGAATAGCAGAAGGTAAGTGAAGAATTTTGTGATATAGGGGTCTGAGGCTATGTATCAGGTTGCGAATTGTAGGATAGATCATGACACGAATAGGGCGATTGGGAAGAAAGTAAGAGAATAGAAGTCTAGTTTTAGGCTGAGTGGGATTTTGAAGTTTATGATGAATTTTCATTCTGATAGGAGAACTAAGCTTTCTGTTCCTGAGTAGATGTGGATTGTTATTGGGATCAGGCTGATTAAGAAAGAAGTTTTTACTGTACTTGTGATGATGGTTGGGGTGTTTTTGAGATTGTTTGATAGTATGGGGAAGATAAGTGGGGTAGAGAGGGTTGCTAGTGTTAGTAGTATGAAGGTGGTTAGGATAAATGGGGAGTCCATTACTTTCACTTGGATTTGCACCAAGATGAGTGGCGCCTAAGACCATTGGATTACTGTTATCCTTTGAAAGTAAGGGGACTGAGGGTTTATACTCAGATGCGAGAATTAGCAGTTCTTGTTGGTTTAACCTCCCCTCGGCAGGCAAGAAGATTTTAACTTCTATTTTTAGGATCACAGTCTAATGTTTGAATTGAAACTATGCTTGCATATGGGGATTCCTGAAATTAGTTGGGGTTTGAGGATGAGAAGGCCTATGGGAATTATGTGGAGGGCTATGAGAAGGTGTTCTCGTGTCGAGGAGTTTTGGATTGATGTGATGTGAGATGGAATGGCTCCTCGTTGTGTTATTATTAGTATGTATAGGGTGTATGAGGCGGTTAGTAGGATTGCTGTTCCAGTTAGGATAATTGTAAATGAGGATCAGTTGAATAGGGCGATTATGATGGTTAGTTCGGCTATTAGGTTGATTGTTGGGGGTAGGGCTATGTTTGTTAAGTTTGCTAAGAGTCATCAAATGGCTATAAGGGGGAGGAGCGGTTGGAGTCCTCGCGTGAGTAGGAGAATTCGGCTGTGGGTTCGTTCGTAGTTAGTGTTGGCTAGGCAGAATAGTATTGAGGATGTTAGTCCGTGTGCAATTATTAGGATTATTGCTCCAGAAAATGCTCATTGGGTTTGGATTATGGTTGCAGCAACTACTAGGCCTATGTGGCTGACAGAGGAGTAAGCGATTAATGATTTTAGGTCAATTTGCCGTAGGCAAATAGCACTAGTTATTAGTGCGCCTCATAGTGCTAAGGTAATGAATGGGTAGTGAAGGTTGTTTAGTGAGGGGTTCACTAGGATGGTGATTCGTATGATGCCATAACCTCCTAGTTTTAGCAGGAGGGCGGCTAGAAGCATGGAGCCGGCAATTGGGGCTTCTACGTGGGCTTTAGGCAGTCATAGGTGTAGGCCATATAGGGGGGCTTTGACTATGAAAGCAATGAGGAGGGCGAGGCTTGATATGAGGCTTGTTCAGGAGTGAGTTATTGTTGGGTGGTGGAGTTTAAGTATGGGGAGATATAGGGTGCCGATTTGGTTGTGTAGGTAGATAATTGTAATTAATAGTGGGAGGGAGCTAGCGAGTGTATAAAATAGTAGGTAGATCCCTGCGTTTAGTCGTTCTGGTTGGCTGCCTCATCGGGTGATAAGGATGAGAGTTGGGATTAGGGTGGCTTCGAATGCGATATAGAAGAGCATTAAGTCTGAGGATGAAAAGGCTAGAAGGATAAAGGGTTGGGCTAAAATTATTGTTGTAATGAAAATTCGTTTTCGTGATGTGGGTTCTTGTTCTAGGTGGTTTTGGCTTGCTATGATTATGAGGGGGAGAAGTCAGCAGGAGAGTACTAGTAGAGGGGAAGAGATTTGGTCTACGGATGTTCAGGTGGTTAGGGTTTTGCTTGGGTAGTAGGTTGGAACAAGTCATTGTAGGCTGATGGTGGCGATTAGTAGGCTGTATGCTGTGGTATTAGTTCATAAGTGCTTGCGCGGGGATAGGAGTGTCAGGGGAAGTAGTATGATAGTTGGTAGTATGATTTTTAGCATCGTAGAAGGTTGAAGTTGTGTAGGTGGTCGGAACCGTGGGTGCGGGTGGAGGCTACTAGGAGGGCTAGTCCGGTTCCTGCTTCGCATGCAGAGAAAGTCAGTATGAAAATTGGCAAGATAGCTGAGGCTGATGATTGTGTTTGAATGGGTCATATTGATAGGGCTACGTATATTGATAGCATTATGCTTTCTAGGCATAATAAGGCTGAGATTAGGTGGGTTCGGTGGAATGCTAGTCCTAGGGCGCTTAGGGTGAAGGCAGAATAGAAGCTTAGATGGAGTAGGGTCATAAAGAAAGTTATAGGGTTATTACTATAATTTGTTGAGCCGAAATCAACTGTCTTAATTAGACTAACTTTCTGTTATTCTGCTCACTCTAGTCCTCCTTGGGCTCACTCGTAGATTAATCCTAAGGTGAGGAGGAGAATTAGAACGGTGGCTCAGATTAGTGTAATGGTGGGGTTTTGTAGTTGAGTAGCTCATGGGAGTGGTAGTAGGAGAGCGATTTCTAGGTCGAATAGGAGGAACATAATTGCTACTAGGAAGAATCGGATAGAAAATGGTAGTCGAGCAGATCCTAGGGGGTCAAAACCACATTCATATGGGGATAGTTTTTCTGGGTCCGGATTTATTTGGGCTAGTCAGAAGTTTAGTAGGGTTAGGGCGATGCTTAGCGCTAGTGACATAGAAATTATGAAGATGATTATGTTCATTACTCTTCTCTGGGTTTGAACCAGATTCTAAGGATTGGAAGTCGATTGTATTGAGTATACTAGAAGAGTAGGATCCTCATCAGTAGATAGATACGTAGAGGAATAGTCAAACGACGTCTACGAAGTGTCAGTATCAAGCTGCTGCTTCGAAGCCAAAGTGGTGACCTGACGTAAAGTGGTATTTGATTAATCGCAGAAGGCAAACTAAGAGGAAGGTGGAGCCAATGATAACGTGCAGGCCGTGGAATCCGGTAGCGACGAAGAATGTAGAGCCGTACACTCCGTCTGCGATGGAGAATGGAGCTTCGTAGTATTCTATGGCTTGTAGGGCAGTGAAGTAGAAGCCCAGGAGAACAGTGAGAGTAAGGGCCTGGATTGCTTGTTTTCGGAGACCCTCTGTGATGCTGTGGTGGGCTCATGTGACGGTGACGCCAGAGGCTAGGAGGATGGCAGTATTGAGGAGGGGAACATCTATTGGGTCTAGGGGCTTAATTCCGACGGGGGGTCATTGGCCTCCTAGTTCTAGAGCAGGGGCTAGGCTTGAATGGAAAAAAGCTCAGAAAAAGCCAAAGAAGAAGAAAGCTTCTGAGGCGATAAATAGGACTATTCCATATCGTAGTCCTTTTTGGACGGTTGGAGTGTGATGACCTTGGAACGTGCTTTCTCGTACGATGTCGCGTCATCATTGGAACATGACGAGGGCAGTTGTTAGTAGGCCAATAATTAGGAGGTAGGGAGTGCGAGAGTGGAATCATATTGTTAGGCCTGAGGTGGTTAGGAGGGCGGCGGCGGCTCCTAGGATAGGTCATGGGCTGGGGTCTACTATGTGATATGAGTGTGCTTGGTGTGCCATTGGGGTTAGATATTTTCTTGGAGGTATAGGCTTAATAGTAGGACGAAGACGTAGGCCTGGATTATAGCTACGGCTACTTCTAGTAAAGTTAGAAGGAATAGAACTAGTAGGGTGAGTAGAGAAACTGCTGGTATCGTTGAAAATAGGGTTACTGTGGCTGTGGAGATAAGTTGGATTAGTAGATGGCCTGCTGTGAGGTTAGCTGTTAGGCGGACTCCTAGGGCTAGCGGTCGGATAAGGAGGCTTGTTGTTTCAATTATGATTAGGGCTGGGATTAGGGGGGTTGGGGTTCCTTCTGGCAGTAAGTGGCCTAAAGAGGCGGTGGGCTGGTTGCGTAAGCCTGTTAATAGGGTAGCGAGTCATAGGGGGAAGGCTAGGGCCAGGTTTATGGATAGTTGGGTGGTTGGGGTAAAGGTATAGGGTAGTAAGCCTAGGAGGTTAATTAGTAGTAGGAAGATTATTAGTGATGTCAGGATTAGGGCTCATTTGTGGCCTTTTTTGTCTAGGGGGGTTATTAGTTGCTTTGTGGTTAGGTTGATGAATCATAATTGTAGGGTGGAGAGGCGGCTTGTAATTCATCGGTTGCCTGGGGAGGGGATTAGCAGGGCTGGGAATATTGTTGCAATGAGAATTAGTGGAATTCCTAGGAGGGAGGGGCTTGAGAATTGGTCAAAGAAGCTTAGGTTCATGGTCAGGTTCAAGGGGTTGTGCTTAGAGTTGCTGGTGTTTTGCTAGATGGGGGGTTGGTGGTCATGAATGCTAGTAGTTTGGGTTGGATGATGAGGGAGTATGTGAGTCATGTAGTAATCATGATAAAAAATCAAGGGTTTGGATTTAGTTGTGGCATATCATTAAGGAGGAGTTTTCCTCTTTCTTTAGCTTAAAAGGCTAATGCTGTAGCATAGCTTCTTAATGGTTAGGATGATAACAGAGAGGATCAGTTTTCAAAGTTAGCAAGTGGGACGGACTCTACTACAATGGGCATGAAGCTGTGGTTTGCTCCACAGATTTCTGAGCATTGGCCGTAGTAGACTCCGGGTCGGGAAGCCAGGAAGGAAGTTTGGTTTAGGCGTCCGGGGATTGCATCGGTTTTTACGCCTAGGCTGGGTACAGCTCATGAGTGTAAGACGTCATCGGCAGTGACAATAACTCGGACGGTAGAGTGTGTGGGGACGATGACGCGATGGTCAACTTCTAGTAGGCGGAAGTGACCTAGAGGTAAGTCTGCTGTTGGGATTATGTAGGAGTCAAATGTGAGGTCTTTGAAGTCAGTATATTCGTAGGTTCAGTATCATTGGTGGCCGATGGCTTTTAAGGTGAGGTCGGGTTCATTGATTTCGTCTATTATGTAGAGGATTCGTAGGGATGGCAGGGCTAGTGTGATTAGGACGATAGCTGGAAGGATTGTTCAGACAAGTTCGATTGCTTGTGCGTCAACTGTATTTGATGATAGTTTTTCTGTTAGTATTAGAGTTAAGAGGTATAGGACAAGGCTGCAAATAGCCAGGGCGACCATTATGGCGTGGTCGTGAAATTGTATTAGTTCTTCTATGATAGGTGATGAGGCGTCTTGGAAGTTTAGTTGTGAGTGGTTAGCCATGGTTTGGGTAGAGGTGTACAGAGGTTTCATCTGTAATTTAACCTTGACAAGGTTATGTAATGGTTTTACTAACGCCTCCTATGAGAAAGAAGCATAAGTGGTTATGCAGTTGGCTTGAAACCAACGTATGGGGGTTCAACTCCTTCCTTTCTTGGACTTGGACGAAGGCGGGCTCCTCGAAGGTGTGGAACGGAGGTGGGCAGCCGTGGATTCATTCGATGTTAGTGCTTGTTAGTTCTGGTTGTAGAGCTTTGCGTTTGGATGCGAAGGCTTCTCAGATCATAAACACCAGCATGATCACTGCTGTTATAGAGATTAGTGAGCCTACTGAGGAGATAGTGTTTCATAGGGTGTAAGCGTCTGGGTAGTCTGAGTATCGTCGTGGCATGCCAGCTAGGCCTAGGAAGTGTTGTGGGAAGAAGGTGAGGTTAACGCCCACGAATATTACTCCGAAGTGGGTTTTGGCTCATGTAGAGTGGAGTGTGTAGCCTGTGAATAGGGGGAATCAGTGAGTGAACCCTGCTAAGATTGCAAATACTGCTCCTATTGAAAGGACGTAGTGGAAGTGGGCTACTACGTAGTAGGTGTCGTGCAGTGCGATGTCTAGGGAGGAGTTTGCTAGAACAATGCCTGTTAGGCCTCCGATGGTGAATAGGAAGATAAAGCCTAGGGCTCATAGCATAGGTGGTTCCCATTTGATGATGCCGCCGTGCAGAGTTGCGAGTCAGCTGAACACTTTGATTCCTGTTGGAATAGCGATGATTATAGTTGCAGATGTGAAGTATGCTCGAGTGTCTACGTCTATTCCTACGGTGAACATGTGGTGGGCTCATACGATAAAGCCTAGGAAGCCGATGGATAGTATAGCTCATACTATTCCTATGTAGCCGAATGGTTCTTTTTTGCCTGCGTAGTAGGCTACGACGTGGGAGATGATGCCAAATCCTGGTAGGATTAAGATGTAAACTTCTGGGTGACCGAAGAATCAGAAGAGGTGTTGGTAGAGAACTGGGTCTCCTCCTCCTGCTGGGTCGAAGAAAGTGGTGTTGAGGTTGCGGTCAGTTAGTAGCATAGTGATTCCAGCGGCTAGGACTGGGAGGGATAGAAGTAGTAGTACAGCAGTGATTAATACGGATCATACGAATAGGGGAGTTTGGTATTGTGATAGGGCTGGTGGTTTTATATTGATTGCTGTTGTGATGAAGTTAATAGCGCCTAGGATAGAAGAAATGCCTGCTAGGTGAAGGGAGAAAATAGCCAGGTCTACTGAAGCTCCGGCGTGTGCTAGGTTGCCAGCTAGGGGCGGGTATACTGTTCATCCAGTCCCCACGCCTGCTTCTACTGTTGAGGAAGCTAGTAGTAGGAGGAAAGATGGTGGGAGAAGTCAAAAGCTCATGTTGTTTATCCGGGGGAAGGCTATATCTGGGGCTCCAATTATTAGTGGGACTAGTCAGTTTCCGAATCCTCCGATTATAATGGGTATGACTATGAAGAAGATTATTACGAAAGCATGGGCGGTGACGACAACGTTGTAGACTTGGTCGTCGCCTAGGAGGGCACCGGGTTGGCCTAGCTCTGCTCGGATGAGGAGACTTAGGGCAGTGCCTACTATACCAGCTCATGCGCCGAAAATTAAGTATAGAGTGCCGATGTCTTTGTGGTTGGTTGAGAATAATCACCGATTGATGAATGTCATAGGTAAGATGGCTGAGTGTGTAAGCGTTAGGCTGTAGTCCTTTTTACAGAGGTTCAATTCCTCTTCTTATCGGCTCCGTAGTGAAGTTCATGATGAGTTGCAAGCTCATAGATGCGCATTGATAGTGTGCCGGAGTCTGTTAGGCAGAAGCCTGTTGGTTGGGGCATATAGCTGTTAACTATAGGATTATGGGATCGAAGCCCATCTGTCTAGTGATAGGAAAAGCCCTAGCTTAAATTAAAGTACCTGGTTTGCACTTAGGAGATGCAGGGTAGTGTCCTGCGGGTTTTAGCAGAAGCTAAGAGAGTTTAACTCTTGTTTGAGGCTTTGAAGGCTTCCGGTTTGGGTGAACCTAAGCTTCTTACAATAGAGGGTATATTATAGGAGAGATAGGTAAGAGTATAGTAGATAGGGTGGTTAAAATGGCGACCGAGACGTGGGTTGGTTTGTTAGTGTGTCATAGCTTCATGTGATTTGTGGTGTGGGGGGGCAGTGTGATTGTGGTGCAGTATGCAAGGCGGAGGTAAAAGAATAGGCCTAGTAGGGATAAGAGGGAGATTATGGTTGCTGCTGGGGCTATGCTTTGCTTAGTTAGTTCTTGAATAATTATTCATTTGGGCAGGAAGCCTGTGAGAGGGGGCAGGCCTGCTAGAGAGAGCAGGGTTAAGAATAGTATTGCGTTTAGTGAGGGAGCTTTTGTTCATGTTGTTATGAGAGTTGCTAGTTTTAAAGCTTTGATTGAGTTTAGGGCTAGGAAAGTGGCTGCGGTCATGAGGCTGTAGAGGTAGAAGTTCAGTAGGGTTAGTTTTGGGTCGAAAGAGATAACAATGGTCATTCAGCCTAAGTGGGCGATGGAGGAGAAAGCCAGGATTTTTCGAATTTGGGTTTGGTTAAGTCCTATTCATCCACCTAGGGCGGTAGAAAGGATGGCTATGCAAGTTAGCAGAGTTGGGTTTAGGGAGTGGGAGGTTAAAAAGAATAGTGTGATTGGGGGGAATTTTATGACTGTAGCTAAGAGTAGTCCGGTTGTGAGTGGCGCTCCTTGCAGGACTTCGGGGAATCAAAAGTGGAATGGGACTAGTCCTAGTTTTATTGCAATGGCAGAGGTTAGAATTAGGCAGGAGATGGGGTGGGTTAATTGGGTAATGTCTCATTGTCCAGTATGTCATGCGTTGGTTATGCTGGAGAATAGTAGTAAAGTGGAGGCAGTTGCTTGAACTAGGAAGTATTTAGTTGCGGCTTCAATAGCTCGGGGGTGGTGGGATTTGGAGATTAGTGGAAGGATAGCGAGGGTGTTAATTTCAAGGCCGGCTCAGGCCATGATTCAGTGGTTGCTTGAGATTGTGATGGTTGTTCCTAGTAGGAGGCTGATGGTAAAAATTAGTTTTGCTTGGGGGTTCATTAGCAGGGGAAGGGGTTGAACCATCATTTTCGGGGTATGGGCCCGATAGCTTGTTTAGCTGACCCTACTAGAAAATAATATAAGGGAAGTATGGAGGGTTTTGATCTCTCTAGTGTAGGTTCAATTCCTGCTTTTCTAGAGGTTAGGAAATGAGAGGGCTGGTATACCTCTATGTTCACTTTATCATAGTGACCCTTAGGTGTTCAGGCACATTTCCTTGAGGTTTATAAGTAAGGGGGCAGGCCTGCGTAGCAAATAGGCATGCTAACATGCCATAGACATAGGGCCAGGGTGAGTGGTAGAAAGTTTTTTCATAGTAGGTGTATTAGTTGGTCATATCGGAATCGTGGGTAGGAGGCACGGACTCATAGGAAACCTGCTGAGAGAAGAAGGGCCTTTGTAGCTAGTGCGATAGGGAAGAGTTCTTGGGGTAGGTTGAAAGTGCTTGGGTTGAAAAATAAGATAGCGGTTAGTGTGTTTATGAGTATGATGTTGGCGTATTCAGCTAGGAAGAACAGGGCAAAGGGTCCTGCTGCGTATTCCACGTTAAATCCAGATACTAGTTCTGATTCGCCTTCTGTTAGGTCGAATGGGGCGCGATTTGTTTCGGCAAGCGTGGATACGTACCACATTATAGCTAGGGGTCAGCAGGAGAAGATAAGGAAAAGAGGCTCTTGGGTGGTTGCTAGGGTGCCAAGGGTGTAGTTTCCGCTGATAAGGATAATAGAAAGTAGGATGATTGCTAGTGTGACTTCATAAGAAATGGTTTGGGCTACTGCTCGTAAAGCTCCAATTAAGGCATATTTTGAGTTTGAAGCTCAGCCTGATCATAAGATTGAGTATACTGCTAGGCTTGATATAGCTAGTAGGAACAATAATCCTAGATTAAGGTCTACTAGGGAGAATGGTAGGGGTAGGGGGATCCAGATTGAGATTGCTAGGAGAAGGGCTAGTATTGGGGTTGCAATGAAGAGGATTGGGGAAGATGATGATGGTCGGATGGGTTCTTTGATGAATAGTTTTACTCCATCTGCTAGAGGTTGAAGCAGTCCAAATGGGCCAACAATGTTTGGGCCTTTTCGGCCTTGTATGTAGCTTAGAATTTTTCGTTCTACTAGTGTGAGAAAGGCTACTGCCACTAGAATGGGCAGAGCGTAGGAGAGAGCCATGATGAGGTTGATTAGGAGGGGGTAGTTAGTCATGGTAAGATGGGAAAAGAGTAAAGCTAGGGAGAGGATTTGAACCTCTGAGTTAAAGGACTTAAGCCTTTTGCATTTACCGAGCTCTGCCACGCTAGCTGGTCCTTTTCTAGGACGTGGGTGGAGTGATAGCCTTTTGTAATTTAGTTGGTTTCATTACTTAAGGCGAAGGCTTGCTTGTGGTATTGGCCTCACTTTTCCTATCCTTTCGTACTGGGAAGAGTTCGTCATAGATAGAAACCGACCTGGATTACTCCGGTCTGAACTCAGATCACGTAGGACTGTTAATCGTTGAACAAACGAACCCTTAGTAGCGGCTGCACCACTAGGATGTCCTGATCCAACATCGAGGTCGTAAACCTCCTCGTCGATATGGACTCTTGGAGGAGATTGCGCTGTTATCCCTGGGGTAGCTTGGTTCATTGATCAATTATATTGGGTCTGGGTGCTATTAGCACGTTGAGGTGTTGCTCTCAGTCTAGAGGTTTGGTCTAATTTTTGGAGGTTCTGTTTTGCTCCAAGGTCGCCCCAACCGAAAAAATGCGAACCAGTGGCCCGTGGGATAAGTGAGCCCGGGGTGGGGGTGGATGTATTTTGGGGTGGTCGCTGTTTTTAAAGTTCCACAGGGTCTTCTCGTCTTATGTGTGCATCCCTGCTTTCGCACAGGGAGATCAATTTCACCGATTGCCTGTAAGAGACAGTTAAGACCTCGTTTAGCCATTCATACAAGTCCCGATTTACGGGACAATTGATTGCGCTACCTTTGCACGGTTAGGATACCGCGGCCGTTAAACATCAGGTCACCGGGCAGGCATCACCTTCAATACTTGTCTGTTGGTTTGCTGAAGGCTATGTTTTTGGTAAACAGTCGGGCCTTGACGTGTTTGCCTAGTTCCTTTTACAGGTTTTAATCTTTCTTAGTGGACGCTCCTCTGTCGGGTTAACAAGGTAGTTAATACTGTGCTTGTTGGATTGATCGTATATGGTGGCTTGTTAATAATGTACTGATGTAAGCTTGCGTCGAAGAGGGAGAACCCTGGTTACTCATTCTAGCATTAATTCTCCTATTGTCATAGGTTAGCCTGTTAGTGGGGAGGGAGTCATATAGTTCTTATATTTTTAGGATACAGAGCTTTAACGCACTCTTTGTTGATGGCTGCTTGAGGGCCCACAGTAATTTTGTCGTGTAGGTTATTTATCCGCTCGTAGAGATTGTATTCTTTTTTAAAGGAGCTGTACCTCCTTTAAATAGCCCTTAATTCGCTTCATTGGGGTTTTGATGTTCCTTGGAGAAGAATTAAGAGTGAACTTAGATTCGTTTCACAGGCAACCAGCTATCACCCAGCTCGATTGGCTTTTCACCTCTACTAACAAGTCATCCCACTCTTTTGCAACAGAGACGGGTTCGCTCAATACTAGCTGCTCGTAAGTAGCTCGCTTGGGTTTCGGGGTGGCAAACTTAAATTCATTTTGCTTGGTTTTTCTTGCTAGACCATGATGCAAAAGGTACAAGGGTTGATCTTTGCTGTTTTTAGCTTATTTTTTTCATTATTATTTCATCTTTCCCTTACGGTACGTGATCTCTATCGCTCCAAATGGTGTCTTTTCTATCGCCTATACTGGGACTAGTAAATGCTTTAGTTAGGTTTTGGGTAGTAGCTTGGTTATTCTTGGTCATGTATGTTGGGCTAGAGTTTGGCATCAAGACGATCTGGTGTGAGCAGATATCTTTCAGGCGTAAGCTGAATGCTTTCATTAAAGCTACGTCTTGGTGTAGTCTAAGTGCACCTTCCGGTACACTTACCTTGTTACGACTTACCTCCTCTTTGGCTGTGTAGCTTATTAGTTATGGGGGGGGGGGGCTTTTGAGGAGGGTGACGGGCGGTATGTACATGTTCCAGGGCCGGCTTAAAGAGGGCTCGATTGTCCCACTTTACTGCTAAATCCGCCTTCCAGGGACAGTTTCATATCCCTTTGCCGTTGTGTTCTAGCTTAGAAAATGTAGCCCATTGCTTCCATTCCATAGGCTATACCTTGACCTGTCTTATTAGCGGGATATGGCTATTGCGTCCACTGTTGGGCCTTCATGCTGGGTGGGCTGGCGACGGCGGTATATAGGCTGTTCGGGCAAGGAATGGTCAGGTATATCGTGGATCATCGATTACAGAACAGGCTCCTCTAGGTGGGTTTGGAACACCGCCAAGTCCTTAGAGTTTTAAGCGTTTGTGCTCGTAGTTCTCGGGCGGATGCTCCGGTAAGATCGAGCATCAAGATTTAGGGCCAGGCATAGTGGGGTATCTAATCCCAGTTTGGGCCCTGGCTTTCGTGGGTTTCAATAAATCGTTTGTCTAAGATCTTCTTTGGTGGAGGCCTTATGGGCATCTTTAGCTTGCGACAGCTCAGTTGCTTTTTAATCTTAGCTACTTTGGATAACATGTGACCACACTTTACGCCGTTATAACGTTGACTTGGGTCTCCTGTATGACCGCGGTGGCTGGCACAGGATTTACCGACCCTGGATTTGCTATGGCTAAGTCAAGTTTACACTCATTGCTTAATGTTAACTACTGCTGAGAACCCGTGGGGGCGTGGCAATTGCAAGGCGTTTTGGGCTACGGATGAATTGGTGTGCCTGATACCTGCTCCTGTCGACCTAGATTAGGGTACCCAGGGCGTCTACACTGGAACGCGGATACTCGCATGTATATACCTAGCAACAACCAACGGTAAGGTTAGGACTAAGTCTTTTGTCCTTGGGTGCGTGTGGCAGCCATCTTGACATCTTCAGTGTCATGCTTTGTATAAGCTACAAGGAC